GCTAGCGTAGCTTAATATAAAGCATAGCACTGAAGATGCTAAGATGAGTCTTAAAAACTCCGCATGCACAAAGGCATGGTCCCGACCTTACTATCAGCTCTAACCCAAATTACACATGCAAGTCTCCGCAACCCTGTGAGTATGCCCTCAATCCCCCGCCCGGGGAAGAGGGGCGGGCATCAGGCACAAAATTTAGCCCAAGACGCCTGGCCTAGCCACACCCCCACGGGAATTCAGCAGTGATAAACATTAAGCCATAAGTGAAAACTTGACTCAGTTAGTGTTAAGAGGGCCGGTAAAACTCGTGCCAGCCACCGCGGTTAAACGAGAGGCCCTAGTTGATAATACAGCGGCGTAAAGGGTGGTTAAGAATGAATAATAAATAAAGCCAAATGACCCTTTGGCCGTCATACGCTTTTAGGTATCCGAAGCCCTAATACGAAAGTAGCTTTAATTTTACCTGACCCCACGAAAGCTGAGAAACAAACTAGGATTAGATACCCTACTATGCTCAGCCGTAAACTTAGACATCCAACTACAATTAGATGTCCGCCAGGGTACTACAAGCATTAGCTTAAAACCCAAAGGACTTGACGGTGTCTCAGACCCCCTAGAGGAGCCTGTTCTAGAACCGATAACCCCCGTTAAACCTCACCACTCTTAGCCATCCCAGCCTATATACCGCCGTCGTCAGCTTACCCTGTGAAGGCAACAAAAGTAAGCAAAATGGGCACAACCCAGAACGTCAGGTCGAGGTGTAGCGCATGGAGTGGAAAGAAATGGGCTACATTTTCTATTATAGAATATTACGAACATGCACTATGAAACAATGCTTGAAGGAGGATTTAGTAGTAAAAGGGAAATAGAGTGTCCCTTTGAACCCGGCTCTGAGACGCGCACACACCGCCCGTCACTCTCCCCTGTCAAAACGCACTAAAAATACTTAATAAAATAGCAATGACAAGGGGAGGCAAGTCGTAACACGGTAAGTGTACCGGAAGGTGCACTTGGACTAAACCCAGGGCGTGGCTGAGTTATTTAAGCATCTCACTTACACCGAGAAGACATCCATGAAAGTTGGGTCACCCTGAGCCAAACAGCTAGCCTACCCACCAAAATAACCAAACAATATAAATAAAATAAAATAAGCCTAACACTAAAGACTAAACCATTCTTTTACCTGAGTATGGGAGACAGAAAAGGTCCAACCACGAGCAATAGAAACAGTACCGCAAGGGAAAGCTGAAAGAGAAATGAAAGAACCCATATAAGCACCAAAAAGCAAAGACTAGACCTTGTACCTTTTGCATCATGATTTAGCCAGTAAACACAAGCAAAGAGACCTTTAGTTTGAAACCCCGAAACCAGGTGAGCTACCCCGAGACAGCCTATTAGGGCCAACCCGTCTCTGTGGCAAAAGAGTGGGAAGAGCTCCGGGTAGAAGTGACAGACCTACCGAACCTGGTGATAGCTGGTTGCCTAAGAAATGAATAGAAGTTCAGCCTCGCATACCTCAAATCAAATAAATATATGTATCTAAGATATTAAGAGAAAAGCACGAGAGTTAGTTAAAGGGGGTACAGCCCCTTTAACAAAGGACACAACCTTATCAGGAGGATAAAGATCATAATATGTAAAACATACTGTTCTAGTGGGCCTAAAAGCAGCCACCTAAACAGAAAGCGTTAAAGCTCAGACAGAATAAAGTTTATTATTCAGATAAAAAATCTTATTCCCCTAATAATATTAGGCTAATCCATGCCTACATGGAAGAAATTATGCTAAAATGAGTAACAAGAAGGCCCGCCCTTCTCCTAGCACAAGTGTAAGCCAAATCGGACCAACCATTGGCAACTAACGAACTCAATCCAAGAGAGTAATGTGAATTACAAAAAAATCAAGAAAAATCCACAACCCAACAATCGTTAACCCCACACTGGAGTGCCATTTATAGGAAAGACTAAAAGAAAAGGAAGGAACTCGGCAAACACAAGCCCCGCCTGTTTACCAAAAACATCGCCTCCTGCAACATAACCACATATAGGAGGTCCAACCTGCCCAGTGACTACAAGTTCAACGGCCGCGGTATTTTGACCGTGCAAAGGTAGCGCAATCACTTGTCTTTTAAATAGAGACCTGTATGAATGGCTAAACGAAGGCTTAACTGTCTCCCCTTTCAAGTCAGTGAAATTGATCTACCCGTGCAGAAGCGGGTATAATTATACAAGACGAGAAGACCCTTTGGAGCTTAAGGTACAAAACTCAACCACGTTAAACAACTCAATAAAAAGCAAAAACTTTGTGGCATATGATATTTTACCTTCGGTTGGGGCGACCACGGAGAAAAACAAAACCTCCAAGTGGACTGGGATAATTTTCCTAAAACCAAGAAAGACATTTCTAAGCCACAGAACATCTGACCAAACATGATCCGGCCACCAAGGCCGATCAACGAACCAAGTTACCCTAGGGATAACAGCGCAATCCTCTCCCAGAGTCCATATCGACGAGGGGGTTTACGACCTCGATGTTGGATCAGGACACCCTAATGGTGCAGCCGCTATTAAGGGTTCGTTTGTTCAACGATTAAAGTCCTACGTGATCTGAGTTCAGACCGGAGCAATCCAGGTCAGTTTCTATCTGTAACGCTACTTTTCCTAGTACGAAAGGATCGGAAAAGAGGGGCCCATACTCTAAGTACGCCCCACCCCTAATTTATGAAAACAAATAAATAAAGTAAAGGGAGAGCCAAAACCCCAGCTGGCCAAAATAAGGACATACTGGGGTGGCAGAGCATGGTAAATTGCGAAAGGCCTAAGCCCTTTTAGCCAGAGGTTCAAATCCTCTCCCCAGTTTATGCTAAACACCTTAATAACCCATTTAATTAATCCCCTAGCATACATCGTGCCAGTCCTTCTAGCTGTAGCCTTTCTAACACTACTTGAACGAAAAGTACTAGGATATATGCAACTACGAAAAGGCCCCAACGTAGTAGGACCTTATGGACTACTACAACCAATCGCTGATGGATTAAAACTATTTATTAAAGAACCAGTCCGCCCATCCACATCATCCCCATTTCTATTTCTAGCCACCCCAATATTAGCACTCACACTAGCCATAATCCTATGAGCACCAATACCAATACCTCACCCAGTAACCGACCTAAACCTAGGAATCCTATTTATCCTAGCCCTATCAAGCCTCGCAGTATATTCAATTCTGGGATCAGGCTGAGCATCAAATTCAAAATATGCACTAATTGGAGCCCTTCGGGCCGTAGCCCAAACAATTTCATATGAAGTAAGTCTCGGACTCATTCTCCTCTCAGTAATTATCTTCTCGGGGGGCTACAACCTGCAAACATTCAACACCACCCAGGAAAGTATTTGACTACTCATCCCCGCCTGACCCTTAGCCGCAATATGATACATCTCAACACTAGCTGAAACAAACCGGGCACCCTTTGACCTAACAGAAGGTGAATCAGAACTAGTTTCTGGCTTCAACGTAGAATATGCAGGAGGACCCTTCGCCCTATTTTTCCTGGCCGAATACGCTAACATCCTATTAATAAATACCCTCTCAGCCGTATTATTTCTAGGAGCCTCACACTTCCCAAATATCCCAGAACTCACAACAATCAATTTAATAACCAAGGCTGCACTACTATCAATTCTATTCCTATGGGTGCGAGCTTCCTACCCTCGCTTCCGATATGACCAACTAATACATTTAGTGTGAAAAAACTTCCTCCCCCTAACACTTGCCTTTGTATTATGACATACCGCCCTACCCATTGCACTAGCAGGACTTCCTCCACAACTATAACTAAGGAACTGTGCCTGAGTACCCAAGGACCACTTTGATAGAGTGATTTACAGGGGTTAAAATCCCCTCCGTTCCTAGAAAGAAGGGACTCGAACCCATACTCAAGAGATCAAAACTCTCGGTGCTTCCTCTACACCACTTCCTAAGGCGGGGTCAGCTAATAAAGCTTTCGGGCCCATACCCCGAAGATGATGGTTAAAGTCCCTCCTCCGCCAATGAACCCATATGTACTTGCAACCCTACTATCTAGCTTAGGGCTAGGAACCACCCTAACCTTTGCCAGCTCCCACTGACTACTAGCTTGAATAGGCTTAGAAATTAACACCTTAGCAATTACCCCGCTAATAGCGCAACACCATCACCCTCGTGCAGTAGAAGCAACTACAAAATATTTCCTAACCCAGGCCACTGCAGCAGCAATAATCCTATTTGCAAGCACAACAAATGCCTGAATAACGGGAGAATGAAATATCAACGACCTATCCAATCCCGTAGCCAGCACCATATTTATAGCCGCCCTAGCACTTAAAATTGGACTAGCACCAATACATTTCTGAATACCAGAAGTTCTACAAGGACTAGACCTAACAACAGGACTAATCTTATCTACCTGACAAAAACTCGCCCCATTTGCACTTATTATCCAAACAGCCCCAACCATTGACCCCCTACTACTAACCCTGCTAGGAATCTCATCTACATTAGTTGGGGGATGAGGTGGATTAAACCAAACTCAACTACGAAAAATCCTAGCCTACTCTTCAATCGCACACATAGGATGAATAATTATTATTATTCAACACGCCCCCCAACTAACCTTAATCGCACTAGGGACATATATTATTATGACATCCGCAGCATTCCTTACCCTCAAAATATCACTCGCCACTAAAATTAATACACTCACAATAACCTGATCAAAAAACCCAATTTTAGCATCAACCACCGCCCTAGTATTATTATCACTAGGAGGCCTCCCCCCACTTACAGGCTTCCTACCAAAATGACTAATTTTACAAGAACTAACAAAACAAGACCTCCCTATTATTGCCACGGCTATAGCCCTAACAGCCCTTATTAGTTTATACTTTTATTTACGATTATGTTACGCAATAACATTAACCATCTACCCCAACACAATCAACTCAACAACCCCCTGACGAACCAAAACAACCCAAACCACTATACCACTGGCCTTATTCACTGTGACCTCACTGGGCCTGTTACCAATAACTCCAGCCATCATAATACTAACCACCTAGGGACTTAGGATAATATTAGACCAAAAGCCTTCAAAGCTCTAAGTAGAAGTGAAAATCTTCTAGTCCCTGATTAAGATCTGCAAGATACTAACTCACATCTCCTGAATGCAACTCAGACATTTTTATTAAATTAAGACCTTACTAGATGAGAAGGCCTCGATCCTACAAACTCTTAGTTAACAGCTAAGCGCTCAAACCAGCGAGCATCCATCTACTTTTCCCGCCTTATCAAGCAAAAACGGCGGAAAAAGCCCCGGCAGAGTATCAATCTGCGTCTTCGGATTTGCAATCCAATATGTTTCTTCACCACAGGGCTGTGGTAGGGAGAGGACTAGAACCTCTGTCTTCGGGGCTACAACCCACCGCCTAAACGCTCGGCCACCCTACCTGTGGCAATCACACGCTGATTTTTCTCTACCAATCACAAAGACATTGGCACCCTTTATCTTGTATTTGGTGCTTGAGCTGGAATAGTGGGAACCGCCCTAAGCCTTCTCATTCGGGCTGAACTAAGTCAACCCGGATCACTTTTAGGCGATGACCAAATTTATAATGTCATCGTCACTGCTCACGCTTTTGTAATAATTTTCTTCATAGTTATACCTATTTTGATCGGAGGGTTTGGAAACTGACTCGTACCACTAATAATTGGAGCCCCCGACATGGCATTCCCACGAATAAATAATATAAGCTTTTGACTTCTACCCCCATCGTTTTTACTATTACTAGCCTCCTCCGGAGTTGAGGCCGGAGCTGGAACGGGATGAACAGTCTATCCGCCCCTTGCAGGCAACCTAGCCCATGCAGGAGCATCAGTAGACTTAACAATTTTCTCACTACATCTAGCAGGTGTATCATCAATTTTAGGGGCCATCAATTTTATTACTACAACCATTAATATAAAACCCCCAGCCATTTCTCAATACCAAACACCTCTCTTCGTCTGATCTGTGCTTGTAACTGCCGTACTACTTCTTCTATCATTACCAGTACTAGCTGCCGGAATTACAATACTTTTAACAGATCGAAATCTTAACACCACATTCTTTGATCCAGCAGGAGGAGGAGACCCAATTCTTTACCAACACCTGTTCTGGTTCTTTGGCCACCCAGAAGTCTATATTTTGATTCTCCCAGGATTTGGTATTATTTCCCACGTTGTAGCCTATTATTCAGGTAAAAAAGAACCATTTGGTTACATAGGAATAGTTTGAGCTATGATGGCTATTGGCCTCCTAGGCTTTATTGTGTGAGCTCACCATATGTTTACTGTTGGGATAGACGTAGACACCCGCGCATATTTTACATCCGCAACAATAATTATTGCTATTCCTACGGGTGTAAAAGTATTTAGCTGACTAGCCACGCTTCACGGAGGATCAATTAAATGAGAAACTCCTCTACTATGAGCCCTTGGGTTCATTTTCCTGTTTACGGTCGGAGGACTCACAGGAATTGTTCTATCTAACTCATCACTTGATATTGTACTCCACGACACATACTATGTAGTTGCACACTTCCACTATGTACTATCAATAGGTGCCGTATTTGCCATTATAGCAGCCTTTGTGCACTGATTCCCACTATTAACCGGATATACCCTACACAGTGCCTGAACAAAAATTCACTTCGGAGTAATATTTATTGGGGTAAACCTCACATTCTTCCCACAACACTTCCTTGGCCTAGCAGGGATACCACGACGATATTCCGACTACCCAGATGCCTATGCACTATGAAACACAGTGTCTTCTATTGGATCACTAATTTCCCTAGTAGCAGTAATTATATTCCTATTTATTTTATGGGAAGCCTTCACCTCTAAACGAGAGGTATTATCTGTAGAACTAACTATGACAAATGTAGAATGACTTCACGGTTGTCCCCCTCCCTACCACACATACGAGGAACCTGCGTTTGTCCAAATTCAATCAAATTAACGAGAAAGGGAGGAATTGAACCCCCATGTACTGGTTTCAAGCCAGCCACATAACCACTCTGTCACTTCCTTCTAAAGACATTAGTAAAGTAAATTACATCACCTTGTCAAGGTGAAATCGTGGGCTAATACCCCGCATGTCTTATCCGTAACCTTAATGGCACATCCAACACAACTAGGATTCCAAGACGCGGCATCACCCGTTATAGAAGAACTTCTACATTTCCACGACCATGCACTAATAATTGTATTTTTAATCAGTACTCTAGTATTATATATCATTGTTGCAATGGTTTCAACTAAGCTTACTAATAAATATATCCTAGACTCCCAAGAAATCGAAATTGTATGAACCATCTTACCAGCTGTTATTTTAGTCTTAATTGCTTTACCCTCCCTGCGTATTTTATATCTTATGGACGAAATTAACGACCCACACCTTACAATTAAAGCAATAGGACACCAATGATACTGAAGCTACGAATATACAGATTATGAAAATCTAGGCTTTGACTCTTATATAGTCCCAACTCAAGACCTCACCCCTGGACAATTCCGACTCCTAGAAACTGACCATCGAATAGTTGTCCCAATAGAATCCCCAGTTCGAGTCCTAGTATCAGCTGAAGATGTACTACACTCTTGAGCTGTCCCATCCTTGGGTGTAAAAATAGACGCAGTACCAGGACGACTAAATCAAACCGCCTTCATCGCCTCACGCCCCGGCGTGTTCTACGGACAATGCTCTGAAATCTGCGGTGCTAACCACAGCTTTATGCCAATTGTAGTAGAAGCAGTCCCACTGGAACATTTCGAAAACTGATCCTCACTAATACTAGAAGACGCCTCGCTAGGAAGCTAAATATTGGACAAAGCATTGGCCTTTTAAGCCAAAGACTGGTGATTCCCGACCACCCCTAGTGAAATGCCACAATTAAACCCTGGCCCTTGATTCACAATTTTAATATTTTCTTGATTAATCTTCTTAGCCATTATTCCAACCAAAATTTTAAATCACATTTCACCAAATGAACCAACCCCAGTAAGCGCTGAAAAGCATAAAACTGAATCCTGAGACTGACCATGATAACAAGCTTCTTCGACCAATTTGCAAGCCCGTCATACCTGGGTATCCCACTAATTGCTATTGCAATTGCACTACCATGAATTCTTTATCCAACCCCATCATCTCGATGAGTCAATAACCGACTTATTACACTTCAAGGGTGGTTTATTAATCGATTTACAAATCAACTAATATTACCTTTAAATGTGGGAGGACATAAATGAGCACTTTTATTAGCCTCATTAATAATCTTCTTAATTACCATTAATATGCTAGGCCTACTCCCCTATACCTTTACACCTACAACACAACTATCACTTAATATAGGATTTGCTGTGCCACTCTGACTTGCCACAGTAATTATCGGCATACGAAACCAACCAACAGTTGCTCTAGGACACCTACTACCAGAAGGAACCCCCATCCTCCTGATTCCAGTACTTATTATTATTGAAACAATTAGCCTATTTATTCGACCACTAGCCCTAGGAGTCCGACTCACAGCCAACCTAACTGCCGGCCACTTACTAATTCAACTCATTGCCACAGCCGTATTCGTCCTCCTACCCATAATACCTGTAGTAGCAATTTTAACTGCTACTGTACTTTTCTTGCTCACGCTATTAGAAGTGGCAGTTGCAATAATCCAAGCCTATGTATTTGTACTACTTCTAAGCCTATACTTACAAGAAAACGTCTAATGGCCCACCAAGCACATGCCTTCCACATAGTCGACCCAAGCCCATGACCCCTAACCGGAGCCATTGCCGCCCTGCTAATAACATCCGGCTTAGCAATCTGATTCCACTTCCACTCAACAACATTAATAACCCTAGGAATAATTCTTCTTCTCCTCACAATATATCAATGATGACGTGATATTATCCGAGAAGGAACCTTCCAAGGCCACCACACGCCCCCAGTACAAAAAGGATTACGATACGGAATAATTCTATTTATTACTTCCGAAGTATTCTTCTTCCTTGGGTTCTTCTGAGCCTTCTACCACTCAAGCCTGGCACCAACCCCAGAACTTGGAGGATGCTGACCCCCAACAGGAATTACCCCACTAGACCCTTTCGAAGTACCACTCCTTAATACAGCCGTACTACTAGCATCAGGGGTTACAGTAACATGAGCCCACCACAGCATTATGGAAGGAGAACGAAAACAAGCCATCCAATCCTTAGCATTAACCATTGTTCTAGGCCTTTACTTTACTGCACTCCAGGCCGTAGAATATTATGAAGCACCATTTACAATTGCAGACGGAGTCTATGGCTCAACATTCTTCGTAGCCACAGGATTCCACGGACTACATGTTATCATTGGATCATCTTTCCTAGCAGTATGCCTTCTCCGACAAATCCAATACCACTTTACATCTGAACATCACTTTGGCTTTGAAGCCGCCGCCTGATATTGACACTTCGTTGACGTAGTATGACTATTCCTCTACGTATCAATTTACTGATGAGGCTCATAATCTTTCTAGTATTAAGTTAGTACAAGTGACTTCCAATCACACAGTCTTGGTTAAACCCCAAGGAAAGATAATGAATCTAATTATAACCATTTTAGTTATTACAGTAGCCCTATCCTCAATCCTGGCAGTTGTATCTTTTTGACTACCACAAATAAACCCGGATGCAGAAAAGCTATCCCCTTACGAGTGCGGATTTGACCCACTAGGATCTGCCCGACTACCATTTTCCCTACGCTTCTTCCTAGTAGCAATCCTGTTTCTATTATTTGACCTAGAAATTGCCCTTCTTCTCCCCCTACCTTGAGGAGATCAACTACACAATCCCACCGAAACATTCTTTTGAGCCACAACAGTCCTAATCCTACTAACCCTAGGGCTAATTTATGAATGAACTCAAGGTGGCTTAGAATGAGCAGAATAGGGAGTTAGTCCAAAACAAGACCTCTGATTTCGGCTCAGAAAATCGTGGTTTAATTCCACGGCCCCCTTATGACACCCGTACATTTTAGCTTTAGCTCAGCATTTATTCTAGGCCTAATAGGACTAGCATTCCACCGCACACACCTACTCTCTGCACTCCTGTGCTTAGAAGGAATAATACTATCTCTATTTATTGCGCTAGCCCTATGAGCCCTACAATTCGAGTCTACAGGGTTCTCCACAGCCCCCATACTGCTCCTAGCCTTCTCCGCCTGTGAAGCAAGCACAGGCCTAGCATTACTGGTAGCCACAGCCCGCACCCACGGAACTGACCGCCTACAAAGCCTTAATCTTCTACAATGTTAAAAGTATTAATCCCTACAATTATACTATTCCCAACAATCTGATTAACCTCCCCAAAATGATTATGAACAACTACCACCGCTCATAGCCTCCTAATCGCCTTTATTAGCCTAACATGATTAATATGAACATCCGAAACCGGATGAACATACTCCAACACATACATAGCCACAGACCCACTATCAACCCCCCTGCTAGTATTAACATGCTGACTATTACCACTAATAATTTTAGCCAGCCAAAACCATATTAACCCTGAGCCAATTAACCGACAGCGCTCATATATTATACTCCTCGCCTCACTACAAACTTTCCTAATCATAGCATTTGGCGCCACAGAAATCATTATATTTTATATTATATTTGAAGCTACACTTATCCCTACCTTAATTATTATTACCCGATGGGGAAACCAAACTGAACGCTTGAACGCAGGAACTTACTTTTTATTTTATACCCTAGCAGGATCCTTACCACTCCTAGTCGCTTTACTCTTACTTCAACAATCCACAGGAACATTATCAATACTAGTCCTCCAATACTCACAACCACTACAACTTAACTCATGAGGCCACATAATATGATGAGCAGGCTGCCTAATCGCATTCCTAGTTAAAATACCCCTATATGGCGTCCACCTATGACTACCAAAAGCACATGTAGAAGCCCCAGTAGCAGGGTCTATAGTACTTGCAGCAGTCCTCCTAAAACTAGGAGGATATGGAATAATGCGCATAATAATTATACTAGACCCACTATCTAAAGAATTAGCCTACCCATTCATTATTCTAGCCCTATGAGGAATTATTATAACCGGCTCTATTTGCCTACGACAAACAGACCTAAAATCATTAATTGCCTATTCATCCGTAAGCCACATAGGATTAGTAGCAGGGGGAATTCTAATCCAAACCCCATGAGGGTTTTCAGGGGCAATTATTCTAATAATTGCCCACGGACTAGTATCCTCAGCACTATTTTGCCTAGCTAATACAGCATACGAGCGAACCCATAGCCGAACCATAGTCCTTGCCCGAGGACTCCAAGTAATTTTTCCATTAACCGCAGTCTGATGATTTATTGCCAACCTTGCTAATATAGCACTTCCACCCCTGCCCAATTTAATGGGAGAAATCATAATTATTACAACTTTATTTAACTGATCCCCATGAACCATCCTGCTCACAGGACTGGGAACACTAATTACAGCTGGATATTCCCTATACATATTTCTTATATCACAACGGGGCCCAACACCAAACCACATTATAGGACTTCCACCATTCCACACCCGAGAACACCTATTAATAGCCCTACATCTAACCCCAATTATCCTTTTAGTAACAAAACCAGAACTCATATGAGGATGATGCTACTGTAAGTATAATTTAACCAAAATATTAGATTGTGATTCTAAAGATAGGGGTTAAAATCCCCTTACTGCACCAAGAGAGTACAGAAAATAGTAAGCACTGCTAATTCTTACCTACCAGAGTTAAAATCCCTGGCTCCCTTGCGCTTTTAAAGGATAACAGCTCATCCGTTGGTCTTAGGAACCAAAAACTCTTGGTGCAAATCCAAGTAAAAGCTAAAATATCACTAACTATACACTCATCACTACTCTTAATTTTCCTCATCCTAGCATATCCACTATTAACCACATTAAACCCAAATCAACAAAAATCAGAACTAGCAAAAATAACAAAAACTGCAGTTAGCTCCTCATTCTTTATTAGCCTCATACCACTAATAATTTTTCTAAACCTAAAAACAGAGGGCATCATTACAAATTGGCACTGAATAAATATTCAAACATTTGATATTAATATCAGCTTTAAATTTGACCACTATTCCCTAATCTTTATCCCAATCGCCCTATATGTTACCTGATCTATTCTAGAGTTCGCATTATGGTATATACACTCCGACCCAAACATTAACCGTTTCTTTAAATACCTACTCATATTTCTAATAGCCATAATTATTCTAGTTACAGCCAACAACATATTTCAACTATTTATTGGCTGAGAGGGAGTAGGGATCATATCATTTCTACTCATTGGGTGATGACATGGGCGAGCAGATGCCAACACAGCAGCCTTACAGGCCGTCATCTACAACCGAGTAGGAGACATTGGACTAATCATAACCATAGCCTGATTTGCAATAAATCTTAATTCCTGAGAAATTCAACAAATCTTCGCCCTCTCAAAAGACTTTAATATAACTATTCCTCTAATAGGACTTGCCCTGGCAGCCACAGGAAAATCAGCCCAATTTGGCCTTCATCCATGGCTTCCATCTGCCATAGAGGGCCCTACGCCAGTATCCGCCCTACTCCACTCAAGTACCATAGTAGTTGCAGGAATTTTTCTACTAATTCGACTTCATCCTCTCATAGAAGATAATGAGCTAGCACTAACAATTTGCCTCTGCCTAGGAGCACTAACCTCACTATTTACAGCCACCTGTGCCTTAACCCAAAATGATATCAAAAAAGTTGTAGCCTTCTCAACATCAAGTCAACTAGGGTTAATAATAGTCACAATTGGACTTAATCAACCACAGCTAGCATTCCTCCACATCTGCACACACGCCTTTTTCAAGGCCATATTATTCCTATGTTCAGGCTCAATTATTCACAGCCTTAATGATGAACAAGACATCCGAAAGATAGGGGGATTATTTAATATTATGCCCGCTACCTCAACCTACTTCACAATTGGTAGCCTAGCCTTAACAGGAACCCCATTCCTAGCAGGATTCTTCTCAAAAGACGCAATTATTGAAGCCCTAAACACCTCCTACCTAAACGCCTGAGCCCTAGTCCTAACACTATTAGCCACATCATTCACTGCAGTTTACAGCTTCCGATTAACATATTTTGTAATTATAGGAACCCCACGATTCCTACCCCTATCCCCCATCAACGAAAACAATTCACTAGTAATTAATCCCATCAAACGACTCGCCTGGGGAAGTATCATTGCAGGGTTTATTATTACACACAACTTCCTACCAATAAAAACACCAATTATAACAATACCAACCACCCTTAAAATAACAGCCCTATTAGTAACAATTACCGGCCTACTAGTGGCCATAGACCTAGCTAATATAACCAGCAAACAAATAAAAATTATCCCAACAATTCCAACACACCACTTCTCCAACATATTAGGATTCTTCCCCGCAATTACCCACCGACTCCTCCCAAAACTTAAACTTACACTAGGACAGTCAGCCGCCACCCAACTTGACAAAACATGACTCGAAACTGTCGGACCAAAAGGCCTAGCACTAACCCAAACAATTATAGCAAAAATTACAAACGACATTGCACGAGGAATGATCAAAACCTACTTAACTATTTTCCTCTTGACCCTAATTCTAGCCACCATTCCAGCACTTCTTTAAACTGCTCGAAGGGCCCCACGACTCAACCCCCGAGTAAGCTCTAACACAACCAACAGAGTTAAAAGCAACACCCAAGCACAAATAACCAATATCCCCCCACCAGATGAATATATAATAGCCACGCCACTGACATCACCACGTAAAACAGAAAACTCTTTTAACCCATCTACAACCACCCAAGAACCTTCATATCAATCCCCTCAAAAAACCCCCGCTACCAATCCAACCCCGAGTAAATAAATTAAAACGTACCCCAATACAGAACGACTTCCTCAAGCCTCCGGAAAAGGTTCAGCAGCTAAAGCTGCTGAATAAGCAAAAACTACAAGCATCCCACCCAAATAAATCAAAAAAAGAACCAAAGATAAAAAAGAACCCCCGTGACCAACCAAAACCCCACACCCAACCCCAGCTGCAACCACCAGCCCAAGTGCAGCAAAATAAGGCGTGGGATTAGAAGCAACAGCAACTAAACCCACAACCAAAGCTATTAATAACAAAAACATAAAATAGGTCATAATTCTTACTCAGACTCTAACTGAGACCAATGACTTGAAGAACCATCGTTGTAATTCAACTACAAGAACTATTAATGGCAAGCCTACGAAAAACACACCCCCTTATTAAAATCGCCAACGACGCACTAGTCGACCTACCAGCACCATCAAATATTTCAGTATGATGAAACTTTGGATCCCTCCTGGGATTATGTCTAATTACACAAATCTTAACAGGGCTATTTCTAGCCATACACTACACCTCCGACATCTCAACTGCATTTTCATCAGTCGCCCACATCTGTCGAGATGTTAACTACGGCTGATTAATTCGCAATATACACGCGAACGGGGCATCATTCTTTTTTATTTGTATTTATATACATATTGCCCGAGGCCTATACTACGGATCGTACCTATATAAAGAAACCTGAAACATTGGCGTAGTCTTACTACTATTAGTTATAATAACAGCCTTTGTTGGCTATGTCCTGCCATGAGGGCAAATATCCTTCTGAGGCGCCACAGTAATTACAAATCTACTATCCGCAGTACCTTATATAGGAAATGCACTAGTTCAATGGATTTGAGGCGGTTTTTCAGTAGACAATGCAACATTAACACGATTCTTCGCATTCCACTTCCTACTACCCTTCGTTATTGCTGCTGCAACCATTATTCATCTACTATTTCTCCACGAAACCGGATCAAATAACCCAATCGGACTAAATTCAGATGCGGACAAAATTTCTTTCCACCCATACTTCACATACAAAGACCTTCTTGGGTTCGTAGTCTTACTTATAGCTTTAACACTCCTAGCATTATTTTCCCCCAACCTACTAGGAGACCCAGATAACTTCACCCCCGCAAACCCTATAGTTACTCCCCCACATATTAAACCGGAATGATATTTCCTATTTGCCTACGCCATCCTCCGATCAATTCCCAACAAACTAGGAGGCGTCCTCGCCCTACTATTTTCAATTCTAGTACTAATACTAGTCCCACTTCTACACACCTCAAAGCAGCGAGGATTAACATTTCGCCCAATTACTCAATTCCTCTTCTGAACCCTTGTAGCAGACATGCTAATTCTAACATGAATTGGGGGCATGCCAGTAGAACACCCATTTATTATTATTGGCCAAATCGCGTCAGTATTATACTTCGCATTATTCCTCATTCTCATCCCCCTAGCAGGATGATTGGAAAATAAAGCACTAGAATGAGCTTGCCCTAGTAGCTTAACATAAAAGCATCGGTCTTGTAATCCGAAGATCGGAGGTTAAATTCCTCCCTAGCGCCCAAAAGGAAATTTCAATCCATTTATGGGGATGAAACATCCCTTTATGGTATAATACATAATACATGTAATGTTACATCAATGTATCAATACATCTATGTATTATCACCAGTTTATTCTTTTAACCATTAAGCAGGTAGTAAATAATAAGGTATACTATAAGCATAATATTAAGACTCGTAAGTACGACTATTTTAACCCGGGAAATAGATTATTCCCTAAAAAATTGACCTCAAATTTTTCCTCGCAATCACTAACTAAGATTTCATTAAACATATTTAATGTAGTAAGAGACCACCAACCAGTTTATATAAAGGTACATCATGCATGATAGAATCAAGGGCAATAATTGTGGGGGTTGCACAATATGAACTATTTCTTGCATCTGGTTCCTATTTCAGGAACACTACTGTATTACTCCCCTCTCGGATAATTATACTGGCATCTGATTAATGGTGTAGTGCATATGTCTCGTTACCCACCAAGCCGGGCGTTCTTTTATATGCATAACGTATTTTTTTCTGGTTTCTTTTCACTTTGCATCTCAGAGTGCAAATACAACATGTAAATTAAGGTTGAACATTCTTCCCTGTATGTCACAATATAAATTAGTTATTATAAGACATAATTTAAGAATTACATTATATTAATTCAAGTGCATACATAGTCGTCATCTTACTTAACTATACCTGCTATTACGCCCCCGGTTTTAACACGACAAACCCCCCTACCCCCCTACGCTTAATAGATCCTGCTTTCCTTGTCAAACCCCCGTAAACCAAGGAAGATCTTAAAAATATGAGCCAACAAATCATGAAAAAGTTAGCCACTTTATACCACCCACACAACTTTATATACTAAATATCCGATACTTTAACAAATTTAATATAAGACTACCCATGCCCAGAAAAGAGAGACTTGAACTCTCACCACCGACGCCCAAAGCCAGCATTCTCATTAAAACTATTTTCTGAAACTAAATTTACCCCATGATTTTACACATGATATTATAGTAATACGTATCACCACTCACCCCACTTTAAATTAGACAAACTAAAATATATCCCCCTTAGACCCGCTAGTACTGCCGTATCTTATATACCCAAAAGAACCTATGAATATAAAAGCTATCAAATTCACACGACACGAATAAACCATCTTACATTATATATATATATATACATCAATTTTATTTTAAAAAATAATACCAGCCCAACCAACCATACCTGTATATCCTAAAAATAATTAATGCTAAATATTCTAATATAAAACTC